GAATAAGCAAGCTTTATTTATTCCTTACTATTTGTTAGTAGAGTTCCAACTAAAACCACCCGATTGAGGGTAATGTCAGAATTTTTATTTCTAGATCCAATTTCTTCATCTAGTCACTTGATCTTTCTTTTTACTTATTACTTATATCAATCAAATTTATTTTTGTCGGTATATAACATAGGATTCAATAATTCAATAATAAATAGGTATTAAATGGGTATAATAATAATAAATTATAATAATTATAATTAAGAGAAGGAAGAATAGTAGAGAAAAAGTTGTACTATATAGGATTCATCCTAACACTTTTTTTTTCTATTTCATTAATGAAATTTTGTTTGATTAAAGCGAAGTTCCTTAAAAACCTCTGCCTTGTTGGAAATATCATGAACAGTTCCTGTAGGTTGAGCACCGTTTTCAAGGAAATATAGAATAGCAGGAACGTTTGAATAAGTTTGATTCTTTATCGGATCATAAAAACCCACTTTCCGAAGATCTCTTCCTTCTCTTCGGGATCGAACATCAATTGCAACGATTCGATAGACGGCTCATTGGGATAGATATAGATGAACAATACCCCCCCTAGAAACGTATAAGAAGTTTTCTCCTCGTACGGCTCGAGAAAAAATGATTCAAAGTCATGTCTATAATATAGAATTAAAATAGAATATAATTTAAATGGCAAATAGATCCATAAAATCATCAAATCAACTCGACTATGATTTAAGTCCATTTTTTGCTTCTTTCCCTAAAGGAAAAAAAAAAAATAAAAAATTCGTACTCATAACTCAAGTTGGATAACTCTCAAATAGCTCAAAGAAAACCCTTAGGCATTTATTTCATTTATTGAGTGGTCTCTAACCCCTTTTTTGTCTCGTTTAGAATCTCTTTTGATTCTTCATTCTGATCTAGTTGTTGAGACAATTGAAAATGGTGTTTCCTTGTTCCAGGATCCTTTATCTTTTCTTTGAATCATTAGGTTTAGACATTACTTCGGTGATCTTTACTTAATCCTTTCAAAATGGCAGCAACATACCCTTTTTTTTTTTATTTCTTTCTATCAAAGAATCCTACAAACGGTTGATTCCCGCGTGCTACACTTTTGATCGAAAAAGTTTGACCAATTCTAACAAATCCCCCCCCCTTTTTTGATTTATTTGAAACTTGATCGAATTGGATACTTTCGAGTTCTATATCGAAGATATAGTTACCTTACGAAGTTGTTACAACTTATTGATTGACACTAACCCTAGATCCTTGCCCCTGATAAATGAATCAATACTTTCTACTCGAGCTCTATCATGTACTATTTACATTACAACCCAACAGGGGGGTTCTAGTGGAACAGAACAAAGGATGTCGAGCCAAGAGCACCTTCATTCCTAATAAAATGGTGGATTCTTACATCCACAGCTGATCATGTCCTTCAAGTCGCACGTTGCTTTCTACCACATCGTTTCAAACGAAGTTTTACCATAACATTCCTCTAGTTTGTAACCGGTATGTAATTGATTCAATTATAGAATCATGAATAGTCATTGGTTCAGTCGGTAACATAGTAATCTATACTTTTGTCCTTCTATATGTATGGGTAGATATTTTTATGAAGAAGTCTCAGGAAGAATTCATTAATTCTATATTTATGAATGCAACATTTTTTTTATTTATATTTTATATTTAACACGAATAAATGAGTTCTTTTTGAATCTACATCTTCGGGTGACTCGATAGGATAGATTAACTAATCTCACACCTCTTCGAATATCAAGGACTCATAAGAAATCATTAAAAATATTTCATTTAACAAATTTCCTACTTCAACATCATTATTTGAATAATGTTTTACAGTAAATATAACATTAGATTTTAATCATCATAAGGTAAGGGCGATAAACCCATCTTTCTTTCTTTTCGAATTTTAGCACCAATGATTTAAAGCAGATAGATAAATCGAAAAATAAATCCAATTTAATTTCATTTATTTCTTTTTTTGTGGAGTGGATAAAAAAGATTGCTATATAAGTAAGGGAAAATTTAGGTCGTTATTCTTTCATCTGATTGATAAAATAAGAATCGAAAAAATAGGGATTCCCTATCTATCAAATAAACTGAACAATTGTCACTAGAAGTAATTAAATTATCGATATTCTATATAGATTTACAATTATTCTCATTAAAGCCAAAGAAAAAAAAATGCCTAAAAACAAAACGAGGTTCAAAGAAAATACATCTGTTACATATGTAATTTACTTGATCGTTTGTTAAGGTTAATGAGATTCGGACAGACACAGATAGTAAAATAAAATTGATACCTTTCATTACTGATTAAGTTCTATCTACTCCCCGAATTATATGGGTATGATCAATCAGAAATCAAAAAAGGATCGTCTTTTACGGTATGCTAGAAGAGATAGTATAGGTACAAAGCCAAAAGTGTCATATTAAGTTTAAGTAGTTGTTTTGTTCCGATTTTTTTATTTTACCCTAACCCAGTGACTTAATCCCGTTGATTGAATTCAATTAGTACCAAGAAAACTCTCCTGTTTAGAATTAACAAATCCACAGAGAATTAGTAATTGGGCTACCTCTTGAAGGGATAGGGAATAAGAGATAGGAAATATAGAGGCTTCTCTTTCGTATTTCATCATTGAAAATTAAAAATATATATAGCACTTAAGTTTTTTCTAAGTAATTAACTTACATATGAATATGAGGGGGATGTGCATACGATGAAAGTCCCGTCAGACTTAAAAAAAAAAGTCTTGTGATCCATGTTCCCATCTATCCTCTATCACAAATAGATTCAGTTACATTCGCGTGTCATTTGAATTTAATTCAGTTTACGAAAAAGATATCATTCCTCTCTGAATCATTAAAAATAAGAATAAGAAACAAGAATAACATTCTATACAATATTATACACTTAAGCAAAACATAAAGTTGTTCAAAAAAGCAATCTTTTTTTTCTGATCTAATCAGTATGCTCTGGGACGGAAGGATTCGAACCTCCGAATAGCGGGACCAAAACCCGTTGCCTTACCACTTGGCCACGCCCCATTTATATTTATATTCTGCACTAATAAACACTAATATTAGTATTGGTTGTTCGTCAATTCCAGTCCACATAACATATATTATATATCTATAGAATAGATTAGAATAGATTGTTGATGTGATTTTGACACATGTAGATATAGACTTAAACTAAATTTATTGATCATTACATATAATTTAATTAAGATATAAGATATTCTATAAAAGTATGATTTCTTCTATTCTCTTTTGAGAATTGAAGGATTTTTGATTGGGTGAGTTCAAAGGATTTTTTAGTCTACTTTACTTTACTTTCTTCATTTTTACCTTATATCAATAACATATCAATAACTCAATCAAAATGCAATTATCTACAAGAACAAAATCTTTGTTATGCTTAATATCTTTAGTTTGATCGGTATCTGTCTTAATTCTGCCCTTTATTCGAGTAGTTTTTTCTTTGCCAAATTACCCGAGGCCTACGCTTTTTTAAATCCAATTGTAGATGTTATGCCAGTTATACCCTTGCTATTTTTTCTCTTAGCCTTTGTTTGGCAAGCTGCTGTAAGTTTTCGATGAGATTTTTATTTTTAATACTGTCCTAGAAAAATTCATGATTTATTCAAGAAAAAAAATTCTAACAATTGATAAGATCAGATAAGTATTACAGTATGAATCTTCCATTCAAACATTGAAATTCTTGGATAACCGCGATAAATCTGTATCACCCAATTTCCTCATTTTCTCATTCTGACCCTTTTTTCTTTTCCAGTGAAAGACACTATTAGGTTACCCCACAATATCTAATTGTGGGTATTAAAGAGAATTTGGTAATGAAAAACTCTTATTATCTTTTTATAAATTTAATTTCTAAATTAAATATTAAATGAATTTCTGAAAATTCTTTTATATTTATAGAAAGAACTTCATTTCTTGATGTCAAATATAGGCTATGCGGTATAAAAATGGAGAATCTATTCTCTTGTTTTCCCAAAAAATGATTTGGAGATTGTGTAATGCTTACTCTCAAACTCTTCGTTTACACAGTAGTGATATTTTTTGTTTCTCTCTTCATCTTCGGATTCCTATCTAATGATCCAGGACGTAATCCTGGACGTGAAGAATAAAAAAATAGGATAAAAATAAAATAAGGATTTTCCTTGCTTGATTTTAAAATTTTCTTAGGATTTTATCTATTCCTATTACACACCTTTAAGTTAACTATGAAAAAATCAAAAGGGTTCGATCAATTCAAAAGATAAATAAAACATCAAATCATCAACGGAAAGGGAAAGAGAGGGATTCGAACCCTCGGTACGAATAACTCGTACAACGGATTAGCAATCCGACGCTTTAGTCCACTCAGCCATCTCTCCCAATTGAAAAGGGATAATTAATATGTTACTTTACACATAAAGTAAGGATTTAAAAAGTAAGGATTGAAAAATCTCCTCTTTGTATTCTTTATTCTATATATAAATATAACTTTTATTTTATCATGAATTCCATTTAGATATTTAGATAAAGTAAGGGCTCTAAAGAGATATTTCCAATATAAAAGTAAAGAATACTTCTTTGATTTCGTACGAAAGGTCTTTTTTTTTTTTTTATTCCCAGGGCCTGGCCGGGTCAGTACCTAGCCGGGCCTTTTTTGTTCCAATGAATCATAAATGAATCATAGATAAAACCTTTTATCTTTCTTATTTTATTTGAAATCAAAAATGCTTGTTATTGATATTGAAGCAACAACAATCAGAAGAAGGACTATTTCCATTACTATGATATAGAAAAAAAAGGTCATTTCTTATTATTTCTTAGTATTCTTTCTTTATTACTTTTTTATTTACTGTAACTGTACTGGAATAAAAAAAAGACCTATTGGTTATTAATATTAGTTATTAATATATTAATATTATAATTATAATATTATAATTCATTTGTTTTATTTATTTTGATTTCTTCAAGGA